ATTGTTGATCTTGTAGCGGTTGAATGACAATAGCCTGGATTTCGCGTCAATTCGTGATTTGAAATTACCCCTGCTGAGTTTCATATTAATATTCTATGACTTTTATTTACTATTCTTTTGAATAAAAGGAATTCATAATCATGCGGTTAGGATCGATCTAAACCAGCCCATTATGTATATGATTCAACATGCCAACGATTAAACAACTTATTAGAAATACAAGACAGCCGATTAGAAATGTCACAAAATCCCCCGCGCTTCGGGGATGCCCTCAGCGTCGAGGAACATGTACTAGGGTGTATGTGCGACTCGTTCAGATCATGAACTAGAACAAAGGAAAGAGAACAATGTTCGAATATCAATGATCAAATAGGATAGAACGGAAAAACGAACTACATTTCCTATCTAAAAATAAGAAAATGGAGCATATCCCTTTTATTGTGTATGAAATTTATGGTTTCTATTGGTGTAAATCCACTCACCTCAATTCAAGATGAGAAGCAATTCTCCATTGGTAGCAAACGTTTATCCATTAAGCGGAGGAAATCTTAGTTAATATAGACCCCTCTTGCAAGAACGGACTAACAGGGTCAGCTACCCAGCCAACCTTCATAATTAAATACCGTTACTGTATAGGTAGAGCTCGTTGTGAAAGACCTATTACTGGATAATTTATGGGTAGAGCCGAAGAATGTGAACTATACAAGTTAGCAATAACATTGATTAAATGAAGTAAGGGCTCCGGTGTATAGAGAAGACCTCACCGTTTAAGAAGTAACCATAGAAACGATGGAATCCACTATTTCTTTATCATTGTGCTATTTTTTTCTTTTTAATACCTAGTATAGTACAATTTCGTATTTCGAGGTGAAACGCCTATAAAAAATCGTGGTTGGGAAGGTTATAGTAGCCAAAGCCGTTGGAATTTTTAGTTTATACATTGGAAAAATCCGTTTTGTTATTAATATACTAGGAAAGGGGCAAAAGAATAACTGAAAGAAAGGAAATCTATTAGTTATTCGTGAAAGTTTCATTTATTCAATGACCAGAATTAGACGGGGATATATCGCTCGGAGACGTAGAACAAAAATTCGTTTATTTGCATCAAGCTTTCGGGGGGCTCATTCAAGACTTACTCGAACTATTACTCAACAAAAAATAAGAGCTTTGGTTTCGGCTCATCGGGATAGGGATAGGCAAAAAATCAATTTTCGTCGTTTGTGGATCACTCGAATAAATGCAGCAATTCGTGAAAGGGGGGTATGCTATAGTTATAGTAGATTAATAAACGGTCTGTACAAGAGACAGTTGCTTCTTAATCGTAAAATACTTGCACAAATAGCTATATCAAATAGGAATTGTCTTTATATGATTTCCAATGAGATCATAAAAGAAGTAGGTTGGCAGGAATCCACCGGTTAAACGGAGTTGCCCGGAGAATGAACTCCGGGAAGGTCGAATAAAAATGAATAGAAATATGATAAAATATGAGAAAGTAGTCAAAATAAATATGAATCAACACGTTCAATAAAAAAATTTCTTCTTCCCAGATTATTTTTTTTCTTACGACACGAGAATTCAATCCGGATTCTTGGATTTTTCCAACAAAATAGAAATCCCCGTTTGAGTTCGGATAGGAATTCGAATTCAAGTGAAGAAAGAGTAAACCTATCTTTTTCTGGCTCTAAGACTAGGAGTTCTAGTGGTCGACTCGGTTCTTTCTAATTGTTTCTCATTATTAAGAAAAGGTAACAAAGATAAAATACGAGCTTGTTTTATAGCAATAGTAATTAATCGTTGTTGTTTCAAGGTCAATCTATTCACTCGTCTAGATAATATTTTTCCCTGTTCACTAATAAATCGACTAATTAAACTCATGTTTTTATAATCAATTCGATCCCCCGATTGGATCGGGGGCAAACGCCTACGAAAAGATCGCTTGGATTTAAGAAAAGTTCGCTTGGATTTATCCATGGTTTGGTTAGTTTATTTCTTATCCCTAAAATCCTATTTCAGCCGTATCTCTAATTAGAATAAAAAAATAGGATTTGGTTTGTTTATAATTATCTTTAACTATGTTAAATATGTTATATATATATATATAATGTCATTTTTTCCGTTTCCTTGTAAGATAAGGGCGCAGGTGCTCGGTTCGATCTATTTCTTTACCTCCCCGTGAATCGTATGTTTGTAACAATATGGACAGAATTTTCGCAACTCCAATCGATTAGGCGTATTGTGCCGGTTCTTTTGAGTAATATATCTGGAAATGCCCGTTGATGCCTTATTAACATTAACACCGTTTCGAACACAAGCGGTACATTCCAAAAGAACCGGTATTCGCACATCTTTACCCTTGGCCATGAACCTCCTTTGGATTTTTCATTTACTCAACTCTTCCTCTTTCAATCCCAAACGAAAAAGAAGAAAGGAAAAAACAAAATAGAATTTGTAATTTGCTATCCTCTTATGCAAGATTTCACTACAATCAATATAGCAAATAAGATAGAAAGATTTCTAAACTAGATTTCAAATCACAGTACAGTATTTCATATAAGTATCTTGTATAATACTCTTTCCCTAGAACCACAGTTTGTATTCTACTTCCATAGAAATTGAATAATATTAATTTAATTCCAACCTGAACCCGAGTCTCGCAGCTGTTGAATGCACTTTTATTCTTTCTCTTTCCTCCCTTATTCTAAAAAAGGGAAAAAAGAGAAAAGAGGGGGGGCTGGTATTTAATTGTATCTCTAATCTTCTTTATTCCTTCCCACGTCAATAACTAGAATGAAAAAAAGGGGAACGTCAACGCATCCGGGAAAAAACGATTTATCTCTATCAATAAACCTGCCAAAGAACCGAACCATAAAGTACTTAGTACCGGTGCTACGGAAAGATATGTTTTTAGATCTCGCATTGAAAAACCTCCTTCATTTTATTGTAATACAGAAACATATTGAAATGTACAATCATCCAGTAACTAAGATTTACTTTTTGTTAAATACAGAAAAAATGTCCTTTCTTCCCCAATATTGCCCCAAAAGACTCATTTCTTTTTCCTAGGGGTTCCATTCCATTTTTCATATAGATAGAAGTATTTTACTATTATTATATGTTAAATGAGACCAAAAAGACGAAATGGACATAAAAATTCTAGATTTTATTTTAATAGAGGAGATAACGATGTGGAAAACAAGACAAGAATTCTCTAGAATGACACTGTAGACCAATGGAAGGGATGTAGCGCAGCTTGGTAGCGCGTTTGTTTTGGGTACAAAATGTCACGGGTTCAAATCCTGTCATCCCTACCTATTACTGCTCCTTTGAGCAGTAACGAGGGATTTTTTGAGATCAATTCACATTGGACATATCATATAGAATCTTTCATTGTTATGATACTATATAGTGTATGCATACAAGATGTATTGGAGCCAATCCTTTTCTTTACAGTCTTATCTTTTATGATAAGAAAGCGCTCTTAGTTCAGTTCGGTAGAACGTGGGTCTCCAAAACCCGATGTCGTAGGTTCAAATCCTACAGAGCGTGATTCGGATCTTCTTCGATCGAATTCGGCTGAAGCACTAACTGGAATGGCAATCTGAATTTGACCTCCTGGATATTAAAGAAAGGAGGAGGTCAATCAAAAAAAGAGATGTTAATTAATCAAAGGTCCAACTGATCGCCACGCCTGTATTGTAAATATGCAGTTACAAATAATCCAGCCAAAGTAATAGGAATTAGACCTAACACGATTCCAAATAGAAAAACTTCAATCATTTCAATTTGTTTGAAAGGAGAAAAAAAGAGGTAATATCTATACCTAAATATTAATCCGAATTACCATGAATCTCAATGACCAAGAATTGGCAATTGACACGGTAAGTCACTATAAATACACAGAAGTTCGCGGAAAGATTTCCTTTTATGAATTGTGCAATGAATTTCAAATCAGTCGTATCTTGCTCAGACCAATAAATAGAGCTGAGGTTATAGTTAAAGCCGTCAGTAGAAAACCGAAATAACTAGTTATGGTAGGCATCAAGGAGCTAAATGAAATCTGTTCTTTTTATACATATGTTTATAAAAAAGCACTTACCTGAGTTTCCTTTTTTGCAAAATAGGAGATAAAAAAAATACCAATTGAAAGAATAAGTCCAATTGAAAGGTTTTGATTGATCTATCATTATAGACAGCACTAACAAGGATAAAGTCACAACTGTATAAAAAGAAATGGATTCATCATCTGTAACATCTACCCATACCGCTAATCGGCGAATTCATTCTTGGATAATTTTTCAACTCAACTTAGAAACGAATAATAAGAACTGGGTCATTTAATTTCGTTTTAAAATGAAACTCTTTTCGAATCATTATGGAATGAAATTATCAAATTATTCCTCTTTTTATCATTTCTTTTTTTTTGTATCGAATCAATTTTCTATTTTAGAGCGAACAGTAATCTTAGAAAACTTTTACTTTGATTTTAACTAATTAGATTCCGTAATAGGTTCACTTATATAATATCTTGAATGAATGAGAACAAAAAGTTATCACATGATCACTCGAAAAAAAAATAGATGTTTTGGTTCAACTATATTCTAAGACTAGTCATTTCTATTCTCTTTTGCTTTATAAGTTCTATTTTGTATCTTTCCAGAAATCTGCATTTTTTTAGTTAGGTCAAGAAAGAACCTTCCGATTTCGATCTAATACAACAATGCATGCATCATTATTAGTGATTCCAATTATTTCATTCTTTGTTCTTTTTCGTTTATCGAATAAAATTTGCTATTCTTACTTGTTACTGGACGATTAACCAATTCCTTAAAAGAAAAAAAAATGATTCCAACAAAAACCGCTTCTACAACTATGAATAACAAAGATTTATAGATCTCACATCTACTTACAATTTGGGGAATATTATAATCAATTTCATGAATTATTAGAAACTACTCTATCAGATTCATATTTTACCTGATCCTCAGTTTCTAGCCCTA